CCATCCGGCAATCCTGATCTTTTTGAAAATAACTAGAATTTATTTACCCATGTTTCTGCAGGCATAAGATTCCTTTAATCTTCGACAGAAGCCATATGTTATATCATATTCCACTAAATAGATATCTGTGTTATGATACGAGTCTAAGTTTTGAAAAAAAAAAAATGGATGAGATTTTGTCCTACCGGATCTAAACAATCTTATTTTTTTGAACATGAAGAGATAAAGAAGCCATTGCAATTGCCGGAAATACTAGGCCCACCAAAGGCACAAAAACAGAGGGAAAGTTGAAAGTTGTCATAGAATGGGTACCCCGATTGACTATTTATACCTGTTATTATTATTTAGAAAGATATCTTATAATAATTATAATTAATTATTGTAATTATGAAATTCTTATTAATATTCTTAATTAATAATTCCATTTATTAATAAACTTATTAATAAGTTTTTAATAAATTGGAATTCGAATTAGTGTAGATCTAAGTATATATCTAAGAGAGTATATACTGGACTTATTCATCTTTCTACATGACAAATATGTATGATAATCACCTTTCTTATCATTCTTTATCTTTTCCTCGTCTTTTGCTCTTGTCTCCCAATTTTCATTTAATAAAGAAAAAGTTTCCTACAAATTATCGAAGGATTCGTCAGAATCCGATCCAACAGGGATTCTTAGTCAAAATGAGATTCTCAAGAGATAGAGAAAGATAGAAAACTCTCTATCTATCTTTCTCTATCTGTCAACAAAGAAAATTCCAATTGTCTTATTTTTACTTGGAGTCCAATAAACTAACTACTTGTTTGCTACAAATAAAATAATTGAACTTAATGTTCTGTTATACTCGAGTGATTTTGATTCAAAGTCAAAGGAAAGAAACCGTGGGACCCAAATAACTTAGTCAGAATACTTTTTAAATTCTTACGTGGTACGACTAGATCGAATAACCCCTTCTCGAATAAATATTCCGTCTCTTGTGAACCTTCAGGTACTTCTTTATTCAATGTTAGTTCAATTACCCTTTTACCCGCAAATGCAATATAGGCATCGGGTTCGGCAACAATGACATCCCCCAACATACCAAAACTGGCTGTCACCCCACCGGTAGTAGGAGATGTAAGGATTGATACATAGAATAACTTTTTATTTGTTTGAAAATCATATAAAGAAGAAGATATTTTAGCCATTTGCATCAAGCTCAAACTTCCTTCTTGCATGCGTGCCCCCCCGGAAGCACACACTATAATAAGAGGTAGAGATTTATTAGTGGCATACTCAACCAAACGGGTTATTTTCTCCCCGACTACGGATCCCATACTACCCCCCATAAACCCAAACTCCATAACCCCCATTGCTATGGGAATACCATTTAATTGGCCTAGACCGGTTTGAATAGCTTCAGTTAATCCTGTCTTTTTTTGATAAGAATTGACACGATCTATATAAGGATCCTCCTCCGAATGAAATTCAATGGGATCCAGAGAGGCCATCTTTTCATTCATAGGATCCCAAGTATCCGGATCGATCAAAAGTTTGAGTCTCTCTGAACTATTCATTTTCAAATGAAATCCACATCCTTCACAAATATACAATTTTTCTTTCAAAAATCTCCTATAATTTAATGTATAACACTCATCGCACATAAGCCACAAATGTTTGTATTTGTGAGTGTAATTCTCCCTAGGATTAGGATCACTTCCAGAGTCAGGGTCATCCTCCTGAGGATCACTTCCAGAGTCAGGGTCATCCTCCTGAGGATCACTTCCAGAGTCAGGGTCATCCTCCTGAGGATTACTTCCATAGTCAAGGTAAGGCCCCTCAATATATCTATCTATCTTCTGAGGATCTCTTTCTATTTTAAGGCAAGTCTCCTCAGGATATCTATCTATTTGAAGGTAATCCCCCCCAGGATTTCTTTTTTTTTGAAGGTAATCCTCCGAATCACTTTCATAGAAGTGGTCATCCGGATCACTTCCATAGAAGTGGCCATCTGGATCACTTCCATAGTCAGGGCCATCCGTATCACTTCCAGAGTCAGGGCCATCTGGATCACTTCCATAGTCAGGGCCATCCGTATCACTTCCAGAGTCAGAGTCATCCTCCTGAGGATCACCTCCATAGCTAGGGTCCTTCGGATATCTCTCTACTATATGGAAAGCCTCCTTAAAAAATTTGTCTATCTTCTCACGATCTTTTCTAGCGCCAGGGTCATCCTTCGGAAAATATTTAGCTTCTAATTCATTTAGTTCAAGGCGAATCTCCTCCTTAACTTTCTCCCGAGGATCAACTATAAAGAGAGGGTCACCGTTGTTATATCTCTCTACTATATAGTTAGCCTCCTCATAAACTGTGTTTTTATTCTCACGATCTTTTTTAGCGCCAGGGTCACCCTTCGGAAAATATTTATATAGTACAGCGCGAATCATAGCAACAGCTTTCTCCTTATCCCTATCCCTATCCCTAAAACCACCTCCAAAGCAAGGGCCATTGAAATAT